TTTCTACCTATTATTATGATATTACGATCCAATGGGGTACCAAAAAAAGGAAATGGGTTCAAAATTAGATCTCCTCTCTATGAATGAGATAAAGACAGAATAATAAAAAGTAGTATAGAGTTTCCTTTTTTTTTTTTTAACACATTCAATTTCATGTTCAAAAAAGAATTCGCGGATTCTTTTTGGTAGTCAGTGGAATTTATAGAATATGATTGAATTGCGGAATATAAATATAAAATATAATAAGAATAGTATTTATTGTATTTATTTTATTAAGTACATGCTGATACGGCTATCCATTTTATCCATATATCACATCTTTTATTGTAATTTCACTTGGGACAACATTAGTCACACTCCATAAAAATTTGTATTTTCTATTCAATATATTCAATGAAAAATTGAAACAGGAGGATTCTCTATAGGGATATGTACATAAGAGAGAGATCAGGTTTGGTATCTGGGTAACAATTTCTGTTCTGGGGTTTACATATACACATATATGTTATTATAATTGAAATTGAAAAGGATTGATTATTGAAAAAAAAAATGAATACTGATTAGTCATAAATTAGTCATAAATCAATTTGATTTTCTTTTGCCATTCAATGAAACAAAATTTCATTGGAGATAAAAATGGAGGAATCGTTCGCTAATTCAAAGTAAAGTAAATTGTTAATGGTTCCAATTTGTCCTGAATTTTGCAGTCTGTGACCAGAAATCCATTTTTTCTACTCTCAATAGAAAGGAGAAGGGATGTTTTTAAGCGATGTATATTTTAAGATACAATCAATCGAAGAGAAGAATCTAAACTAGATCCAATAAAAAACAGGAATTTCTTTTTTGAAAAGGATAGGTACAATGGTATTCAAGATAAAGAAAGGAGTGAGTAATAGAATTAGAATATAGATAATATTTTTATCCATTTTTGACCTAATTTGGCGGCATGGCCAAGTGGTAAGGCGGGGGACTGCAAATCCTTTATCCCCAGTTCAAATCCGGGTGTCGCCTGATCAACAAAAGATTTTTTATTTCTTTCCTATCTTGTGCCGATCTAATTCGACGAATTCTTGCTCCGCAAGAAGCAGAGGCAAAGGACTAAGTGGGCGTGTCAATACTCGATTTTGATAACACATGGCGTAGGTTTTCTAAAAGACTGTCATTTTTTTTTTTCTAAAAATTTAGGTGTAGCCCAAATCGGTATCAATAGGGATGAAGCAACTCTCATTTATTAATTTAATGATTGACTCTCACCATTTATTTGATTCAATTGAAAAATCAAATAAATGGTGAGAGTCAATTCCGGGATTCAGAACTAAGGTCGGAAATCTCGGTATCCAAAGGTTCCTAAGGGACACTCTGTTTTTGCTACTAGAATTGAAGAAGAGATTATACGAAAGACTATAATAACAAGATCTCTTATATTAAAAGAGTAAAAGTAAAAAAAAAAGAATGTATTAATTAATAGTGGTGGTGGGTTCTCCTGATTCTTTCACAGAAAGAAATACAGTAAGCTTAGATCAAATAGGAAATAGAGGTATCTGATAGATAGTTATCTATCGTGATGGTATATTTTTATGCTTTTTGCTTAGTAAGGAAAGGCATTAATATCAAAACAAACAATAGGTCTTACTATTCTTACATGCTCCATATAGAAGCATTCCTTTGATATTTCCAAGGAAAAGGCGTGTGTATCATCGTATTTGTACTAAATGCTTCCTTATTTTACCAGAAATCCTAAAATATAGAAACTTGTTACGAGTGTATTCATTGAATTGGTTCATCAATAAATAGTCTTACCTATTTTGACTCTGCGCCATTGATTCCGCTATGATTATTAATCAATAATAGAATAATTCCTTCATAGAAATAGAGGACATAATTCACATGGATATAGTAAGTCTTGCTTGGGCTGCTTTAATGGTAGTCTTTACATTTTCCCTTTCACTTGTAGTATGGGGAAGGAGTGGACTCTAGGGCTGGGCACTACTAATTGCTCAATCGAATCGTATCAATTCTTTATTGATCATTTTGCGAAGCCCTAAAAAAAGAAAAATGTCTTCCAAATTGTACTGGAATACAGTAATGAATGATTACCATGCATGATAGGCTATTTTTTTCAACCTAATTTTTCCTAAATATTCTATTTTAGTGAATCAGCTCTTATCATAATTATGGATATTACAATAAGAAAAACTACTACTATTTTTTTTCTTTATTTATTTCCCTTTTTCTTTTACCTTTCTAAAAGAAAGTCGTTCTGCTATTACGACAATACATATTTTCTTTCTATCGGAAACGAAGCGATTAGTGATTGGCCAAAGAGATCCGACACATAATAAAATTAGATCTTTCTTCTGTTGAGCGATCCACATATCACACATTTAACATTTGTTTTAGACTACTAGAAAAGTTTTTATGCTTTTTTTGATTCATCTCATGTTTAAGCATGAAAAATGGACAGGGTCTGCTCTACTCCTTTTACAAATCCGAAGAAGTTACTGTATAACTTAACTCCGCGGATCATCCGTTAATTGTTCAATCAATGACTTCTTGAGATGGGAAATCAAACTAAAAGAAATAGAGTGCTATCTATATGTACATCTAATATATGTACATACATATTGTAATTTGATCTATATATAATAATAAAAAAAATACTATAGCTGGTGTGGTAGAAAGAACTATATATATAGTTCTTTCTACCACACCAGCTTAGATACTTACTACGATACTTCTGATTCCAGCCTAATCATTTCATTTAAGATTTAGAGTTTGAATCCCTTTCTTTCATTTCTTGAATCATCGATAAGAACTAATAATAATTCAAGTTTCATTCAAATTAATTATTTTGGCTGACTGTTTTTACATAGATGATAAGTAAAAAAGCAGTAGGAACTAGAATGAACAGTGCAGTAGCAATAAGTGCGAGAATATTGACTTCCATAATCTAATCTTCTTTTGTTTCGCAATAACTCGGGATCTAATCCCATAGAGATGATAAATTTGACTCCTGCAAATTCAACGGGATTAATTGCATCCCGATGATACTGAATCAGATAAATATTATGAATAACAATTTCTGATCTATCAAATCAATTCATCGTCGAAAATTCAATAATATAGTAAATAATATAGTAGTAGTATAACATAGAAAGGAAAGATCTTTTATCATACTAAATCAAAAATATCATTTTTGATTTGATCAGAAATACACATCAATCATTAGATTTTCATACCCTTTTTCCACTTTTTCTTTTCTATAACATAACCTATTAGCTATCTTCTTTATACAACTTCCCTACTTAATACATACATATACATAGAATTATGTACATAAAATTAGTACATAAAATTATGAGGTATCATATGACTGGTATTGTCTGGGTCATACACAGATACAAACAGTATAAGTGAGATGGAAAAATAAAGGATTTAGTATAAAAAATCAAATATTTGAACAAAAAATACTGAATATAGCAATACTACCGATTGTACCAATCGACATATGTCTCTCCCTTATCAATCAGTACTAGGGAAAGAACTCGGAAAAGAAATGGAAATTCCCATATTTATCTGATGATAAATGCGAAACAAAAGAAAAAAATGCCCCTCCCCGCACCGGGGATTCGATTCGGCTCCCCCTCTTCCCTTTCGCGAAAAATAGAGAAATGAATTGAGAAATTCATCGGATCCTAGTTCGGGACTGACGGGGCTCGAACCCGCAGCTTCCGCCTTGACAGGGCGGTGCTCTGACCAATTGAACTACAATCCCAGCAAGGTGTATAGCATACATATTCTTATGGTTTCATAAGAATTGTCATGTTGTAACGTAACAGATACACGAATGATATAGTGATATCATATCCACATAAACACGGGCTTTAGCGAGAGTGCCGCGGATTATTAGTAACTAGTGATTCTTTTTTTTTTATTGTTAAAAGTGGATAATCAACCTTTCAATGAGATGAGAAAAAAATATAAATAGAGCAAAAAATTGACCCTTTTCCTTCATTTCTGCAGATCAAGTATTTCTTTTCTGTAGGACAAATTTGTTATATTATACTCATGGAGCGGTGATTTTTTGGGCCGAGCTGGATTTGAACCAGCGTAGACATGTCGCCAACGAATTTACAGTCCGTCCCCATTAACCGCTCGGGCATCGACCCAGGAAGAATTCATTCTAGGCTTATTGATAATCCATGATCAACTTCCTTTTGTAGTACCCTACCCCCAGGGGAAGTCGAATCCCCGTTGCCTCCTTGAAAGAGAGATGTCCTAAACCACTAGACGATGGGGGCATATCCGCCCGACCGTCATCATACTATGATGATAGTATGAACAGTTTTTTGGAATTGTCAATATAATCTAATGGTATGGCTAGATCCGAAGAGTCTTTCTATGTTATGATTCTATAGAATCATAACATTTTTGGGGGGGTTGATGCTTCATGAATGAAGCATCCCATACTATTCGATATAACGAAAGGAAGTATAGGATTCCTTCAGTTCAGGCAATGGTTAGCCGGACAGAAAAAAGGGGTAGGGGAGGTAAAACCCCATTTAGTTTCATTTCATTTATTTTCTTCCATTTTCACTCATTGCTTCGTTTATCGTTGAGATGCAATATAATATGCCTATCACTATCTCGCACTAAGCCATAAAATGCAAAAACGAGAAAAATTTTACCCACTTTCTAGGTAAATACAAATTTTTTGTCCATTATGAGTCTACTGCATATATGTATATATGTAGTAGACTCATAATATAAAATGGTTAATTCATGAATTGAATAGGGCCCTTTTAACTCAGTGGTAGAGTAACGCCATGGTAAGGCGTAAGTCATCGGTTCAAATCCGATAAAGGGCTTTTTCATGAAAATCAAGTCTTAGTCTTCTTTTTTTTTCAGCGGATAATACGGATAGTGTTAATATTAAAAAAATGTAAGTGGACCTGACCCCTTGAATCATGACTATATCAACTATTCTGATATTTAAATTC